GTTATACCCACTTTAATCGATCTCCCCACTACTGCCCATAAAGAAGAGAGAATTAATAGGTAGGGATGACAGGATTTGAACCTGTGACATTTTGTACCCAAAACAAACGCGCTACCAAGCTGCGCTACATCCCTTTTCCAAATTGTTGTACAATGGCATTGTACACAATTCCTTTCTTGTTTTCCACATCGTAATTTTCTTGTATTTCTCTATTTATATAGAACTTTCTTGTCATTTCTTGTTTTTAGTCTCATATAATCAAGGAAGGGTATACATCTAAAATCCAATCGAATTTCACCTATAAAAGAAAGATTCCTATTTCTTTGTAATGTATAGGAAGAAGGGGTCATCTTTTTTAGGGATAGGAAAATATCCTCTATATGGTTCATTCTATATATTCTATATATAATATTGATTTTGTTTTTTTAATTAGGAATTCCGCCTAACCAAAAGAAATACAAAGGATCTTGGGCAAGAGTATCTGATCATATATGTATTTCAATACGGAAGGAGGATTTTCAATGCGGGATATAAAAACATATCTCTCTGTAGCACCCGTGCTAAGTACTCTATGGTTTGGGGCTTTAGCAGGTTTATTGATAGAAATCAATCGTTTATTCCCAGATGCTTTGTCATTCCCTTTTTTTTCATTCTAGTTATTCCTATGCGAGAGATAGAATTCTTCGTGACATGACGAAAATTTTCCCTTTTTGAATTCTTTTTTAGTATATGAAGCAAAAAGAAAGAAAAGATGGATAAGGATTGTATTCTTTAATTATTTCCCTATGTTTTATTACTTAATTTACATTTACGAATTTCCAAAATTTTTTATTCTATTGGATTGGATTCGTTAGAGAATTCGAAGAAGAAGAACAAAATCTTTAGAAATCGAATTTTTAGTTAGGAACTTCTATAGATTTTATTCTTCTTCTTTGTATCCAAAATGGAAGAATAAAAGAATAGGTATAAGAATTAAGTTAAGTCGATCCAAAAAGGAAAGGAGGTTCATGGCCAAGGGCAAAGATGTTAGAATCCGAGTTATTTTGGAATGTATTAGTTGTGTTCGAAAGGGTACCAATAAGGAATCGACGGGGATTTCTAGATATAGTACTCAAAAGAATCGCCACAATACACCCCGACAATTAGAATTAAGAAAATTTTGTCGTTATTGTCGCAAGCATACGACTCATAATGAAATAAAGAAATAGGAGTATCGCGTGTTCGTTTTTTCCAAAGAACAGAAAGAGTAAGAACTTCTTATTAAATAAGAACATAGATAGAATACAAAATAAAAATCAACTCATCCGATTTTAGGTAGATATTATTTCATATGTATAGAGGTTTTTTTATTTTTATTTTATATAGTATATGAATCAAATAATATATGGACCAAAGAAAGACTACTTCTTCTGGATTCCAAATTAATAAAATAAAGAAATCCATTTTTTTTTTTCAAATTTATAAATAACGAATAAATCATGTATATATCTAAACAACCTTTTCATAAATCTAAGCAACCCTTTCGTAAATCCAAACAACCTTTTCATAAATCAAAGCAAACTTTTCGTAAATTCAAACAACCTTTTCGTAAATCCAAACAACCTTTTCGTAGGCGTTCTCGAATAGGCCCGGGGGATCGAATTGATTATAGAAACATGAGTTTAATTAATCGATTTATTAGTGAACAAGGAAAAATATTATCCAGACGAATAAATAGATTAACCTTGAAACAACAACGATTAATTACTCTTGCTATAAAACAGGCTCGTATTTTATCTTTCTTACCATTTCGTAACTATGAGAATGAGAAGCAATTTCAAGCCCAGTCAATTTCAATAATTACTGGTCCTAGACACAGAAAAAATAGACATATTCCTCAATTAACACAAAAGTTCAATTCCAATCGAAACTTAAGAAACTCCAACCAGAATTTAAGAAACAACAATCGAAACTTAAGTTCCGATTGTTGATGTTTTATTCGAAAGGGTCGGACTCATATATAAAGAAAGTAATCCTGTTTTGATTCTTGGGTTTGTTATAAGAAAGAAACATGGGAAAAAAGAAATAGTTTTTTTATTTATTGCAACATGCTCGTCGATTCCTACCACTTAATCTTAATTTATTGTATCTTCCCGGAGTTCCCTCTCCGGGAATTCGGGTTTAATTATTCCTGTATATTACTTTTTTATCCTTTAATTGATGGTCTTTATTTTATTGGCAATCGTGTAAAGATTATTTGGATTTGATACAGCTACTTGTGCAAGCATTTTACGATTAAGAATTAACTCCTTCTTGTACAGATTGTGTATTAATTTACTATAACTATCGAATACGTTATATACCCGTGTTGCTGCGTTTATCCGAGTGATCCACAAACGACGAAAATCCCTCTTTTGCCTGCCTCTATCTCGATGAGAAGAAACAAAAGCTCTTCTTACTTGTTGAGTAATCATTCGATTAAGTCTTAAATGAGCCCCTCTAAAGTTTGAGGCAAATGAACGCATTTTTGTTCGTCGTCTCCGAGCTATATATCCTCGCGGAACTCTGGTCATTGAATCAAATTAACCTTAATCAATAACTAATGATTTCTCTTCTTTTAATCCTCTTTTTTCCCATTAATAACAAAACGGATTATTCCGATATATAAAATATGAATTCCAATGGCTTTTGCTACTCTAACCTTCCCAACCACGATTTTTTATTCTATTCTCTTAAGTTATTTCGCATAGAAATAACAAATTCTAACGATACTAAAAAAACAGTGGGTTCCATCGTTTCTACGGTTCCCTTTTAAACGGTGAGGCCCTCTCTATACACCGGAGCCCCTTCTTTCATTTTTCATTTCATCAAAAGGTATTGTGAACTTGTATAGTTCACATTCTTTGGCTCTACCCATCCATTATAGAGTAAATAGCTCTTTTCACAATAAGAGTTATTCATACAGTAACGGTATTTAATTATGAAAGTTGGCTAAGTAGCTGACCCTTTAGTCCGTTCTTTTAAGATAAAGGAGCATAAGCCTTTTTCTTTTTATTACTATTTCCTCCGCTTAATGGATAACCATTTGCTACCAACGGGGGAATTGCTTCTTCCAATTCAAATCTAGATGATTGGATTTGCACCAAAGGAAACCGTAAATTCCATATACCGTAGAAATCTAGGATAGAGCTTCTCTATCCTATTCATTGGTACCGATCATGGATACTTCAAAAATTTTATTATTTGTTTGAACTCATGATCTGAACGAGTCGCACATACACCCTAGCACATGTTCCTCGACGCTGAGGACATCCCTTAAGCGCGGCCGATTTTCTAGCATTTCGTATTGGCTGTCTTGCATTTCTAATAAGTTGTTTAACCGTTGGCATGTCGTATGTATATAGAAAAAATGGATTGGTTTAGATCGATCTTAACCTGATGATTCATCATCATGAAGTATTTCTATTTTCTATAAAATAGCATAAAACCCGAATTTGGGTTTGAAATAAATTTACAAGAAATCCAGCCACTACCAATCCTTAAACATTTCTGGAAACCACACTGGATCAGTATCGCAGTGCTCGTCAATCATTTCATCCCCTACAATATCGACAAGTCCATAAGCTTTGGCTTCGTCTGCTGACATAAAAACATCCCTTTCCATGTCTTCGGATACAACCCAAAAGGGCTTGCCCGTTCTTAGTGCATAAACCCTTGTGATCATTTCGCGAACTTTGTGTAACTCTTCCACTTCTAGTAAAAATTCCGGGGTCCTTGCTCGATAATAAGCACTAGCAGGTTGGTGAAGCATAATCCTAGCGTGAGGGAATGCTATACGCTTCGTGGGTTCTCCTCCAAGCAGAATGAAGGAGGCCATGGACGCGGCTATTCCGAGGCATATTGTATATATATCTGGTGTCACCGTTTGCATCGTATCAAAAATAGCCATTCCCGAGATTAGCCACCCCCCAGGGGAGTTTATAAACAAAAAAATATCGCTAATTTCATCTTCTATACTGAGATATACCATCAGACCCGTAATATGATTCGTGATCTCGCAACGAATCTCTTGACCTAAAAAAAGTGTCCTTTCTCGATACATAACATTGTATAAGTCAACCCAAGTCGCTTCTTCATCTCCGGGAATCCGGTAAGGTACTTTTGGAACACCAATGGGCATATTATATTAGATTAATATTATTAAATTTAAGTAAGAAAACTACACTTTAATATGGAAACGTAAGAATGGAAGAGAAAGAAAGAAAGAATCCGCAGTTTATTATCTTCATTTTTTTCTTATTCTATTCTATAAGAATACTATGGATTCTATGAATCCATAGATTGACAGATTATACATATAAGGAAGGTAAGACAGATTGAATAAAGAAAAAGGAATCCGCGATTCGAAATGATAAACAAAGAGGGATTAAGGATCTATTCTTCCTTTTTCCAAATAGCCCAAGTTACCCATTGCATATTGGCACTTATCGAGTATAGAATAGATCTGCTTCTCTTTCTTCTTACAAACGGAATTGGCTTGTTATTTTTAATGGAATGAAATAAATATTCACGCTTTCTGACATAGAATCCCCTAGAAGGGTTAGGTACATAGGATATGTATGGATAGTCTTTTCCAATGCGATAAAATAAAGCGACATCGTGTCTATTTTTCTTTGCTAAAGGGGTATTTCCATGGGTTTGCCTTGGTATCGTGTTCATACTGTCGTATTGAATGATCCGGGTCGATTGCTTTCGGTGCATATAATGCACACAGCTCTAGTTTCTGGTTGGGCTGGCTCGATGGCTTTATACGAATTAGCGGTTTTTGATCCCTCTGATCCTGTTCTGGATCCAATGTGGAGACAAGGTATGTTCGTCATCCCCTTCATGACTCGTTTAGGAATAACCAATTCGTGGGGTGGTTGGAGTATTTCAGGAGGAACTGTAACGAATCCGGGTATTTGGAGTTATGAAGGTGTGGCGGGTGCCCATATTGTGTTTTCTGGCTTGTGTTTCTTGGCAGCTATCTGGCATTGGGTATATTGGGACCTAGAAATATTCTGTGATGAGCGGACGGGAAAACCTTCTTTGGATTTGCCCAAGATCTTTGGAATTCATTTATTTCTTGCAGGGGTGGCTTGTTTTGGCTTTGGTGCATTTCATGTAACGGGTTTATATGGCCCTGGGATATGGGTGTCTGATCCTTACGGACTAACTGGAAAAGTACAAGCTGTAAATCCTGCGTGGGGTGCGGAAGGTTTTGATCCTTTCGTTCCGGGAGGAATAGCTTCGCATCATATTGCTGCAGGTACATTGGGCATATTAGCGGGCCTATTCCATCTTAGTGTCCGTCCGCCTCAACGTCTATACAAAGGATTGCGTATGGGCAATATTGAAACTGTACTTTCCAGTAGTATCGCTGCTGTTTTTTTTGCTGCTTTCGTAGTTGCCGGAACTATGTGGTATGGATCGGCAACTACCCCAATCGAATTATTTGGGCCTACTCGTTATCAGTGGGATCAGGGATACTTTCAGCAAGAAATATATCGAAGAGTTAGCGATGGGTTAGCCGAAAATCTTAGTTTATCAGAAGCTTGGTCTAAAATTCCCGAAAAATTAGCCTTTTATGATTATATTGGTAATAATCCGGCAAAGGGGGGATTATTCAGAGCAGGCTCAATGGACAATGGAGATGGAATAGCTGTTGGATGGTTAGGACATCCCGTCTTTAGAGATAAACAAGGACGCGAGCTTTTTGTACGTCGCATGCCTACTTTTTTTGAAACATTTCCGGTAGTTTTGGTAGATGAGGAGGGAATTGTGAGAGCGGACGTTCCTTTTAGAAGAGCAGAATCCAAATATAGTGTTGAACAAGTAGGCGTAACGGTGGAATTCTATGGTGGCGAACTTAATGGAGTAAGTTATTCTGATCCTGCTACTGTAAAAAAATATGCGCGGCGTGCTCAATTAGGGGAGATTTTTGAATTAGATCGAGCTACTTTGAAATCAGATGGTGTTTTTCGCAGCAGTCCAAGGGGTTGGTTCACTTTTGGTCATGCTACCTTTGCTTTGCTCTTCTTTTTCGGACACATTTGGCATGGCGCTCGAACCTTGTTCCGAGATGTTTTTGCTGGTATTGATCCAGACTTGGATGCTCAAGTGGAATTTGGAACATTCCAAAAAGTTGGAGATCCAACTACAAGGAGACAGGCAGCCTGATACCCCATTGCTATGGTATCTTTCACCTCTCTTTTTTGATTTGACATGAGAAACATCTCCTGTCCTTTTTTTGTTTGACTCTTTTTCTTTTTTTATATGGGAAATAATCCCAAATGATAAGTGAATAGGTGTGGAAGTTATAATGTAAATAAACCAGGATCGAATCTATGGAAGCATTGGTTTATACGTTCCTTTTAGTTTCGACTTTAGGGATAATTTTTTTCGCTATCTTCTTCCGAGAACCACCTAAGGTTCCGACTAAAAAATGAAATAATTTAATTGAAGGAAATAAAGAATTTCATTGCAGTAAGAAGTCCCCCAGAGGGGAGACTTCTTACTTCAATTAGTCCCCATGTTCTTCGAATGGATCTCTTAATTGTTGAGAGGGTTGCCCAAACGCGGTATATAAGGCATACCCAGTAAAGCTTACAAGTAAACCAGATATGGAGATGGCGACTAAAGTTGCTGTTTCCATTTTTATAGAATTTCAAGATTACAATGGATCTATGAAAAGATCGTGTATTTACAACTACAACGGAATAGTATACAAAGTCAACACCAATGATTAAATAGAATTTATGCCTACACAAACCGTTGAAGATAGTTCTAGACCTAAGCCAAAACGGACTGGCGCGGGTAGTTTATTGAAACCCTTGAATTCGGAATATGGGAAAGTAGCTCCGGGTTGGGGAACTACTCCTTTTATGGGGGTCGCAATGGCTTTATTCGCGATATTCCTATCTATCATTTTAGAAATTTATAATTCTTCCGTTTTACTGGACGGAATTTTAACGAATTAAGTTTCTACTAACTAAAAGTATGACTTCATAGTTTTTCCATCGAAAAAAGCCTTTCTACTTTAAGCTCCACATTTCTGGTAGTTCGACCGTGGATTTTTTTGTTTCGGTATCTCTGGAATATGAGTGTGTGACTTGTTAGAATTGATCCTATTGATAATACATAGAAAGGGCCTGTTCTCTCTATCAAGATGATTCTAATTCGTCGGATATTATTTATTCTAGTATCTGGAACACGAAATACATAGAGTGGATCAAGAAAAAAATGGAACTATGATTCATACTCACTATTTAGACCTCGCAACCAGACTGAAAAAAAAAAATTCAAGTAGTTCTTAATAAAATAAAAAAAGAAATTTTCTTCCTTTCAATTTTGTTTGCCCAAAAGACAACTTTTTTCTCTTTCAATAAATGATCATCAAGCGGTTCTTATTCGAAGAACCCTTGCCTTTTGTTTAGCTTGAGACTCAATCATCGTGGCTCTAGTATGAATCTAAGGTTTTAATTGAACTGATTCATAGGATCGCAACAAGATAATTTCTATCAGAAAACCACTTCGAAATAAAATAAATAAAAAATAGTGAAGAGAAAAGACAAGTCAAGAGGCCTCTAATGATCAACATAAGGGAAAGAAAGACGGATGAGCCAACTTGAGATTTTTTGGCATTATCATCACAAAGAAGAAATTCAGGATTTTTCTTATTTCATATCTTCAAGGCAAATCGATCCAATATCGTGGCTGATGAAGTTTTGAACTTTTTTTCTAATATCCGTTGAAAATTTGTGTGTTTCTGCTTGAGCCGTATGAGATGAAATTTTCATATACGGTTCTCGGAGGGGGAGTCGGGCTAGTTACCTATCTCAATAAAGTATATGATTGGTTTGAGGAACGTCTTGAGATTCAGGCAATTGCGGATGATATAACTAGTAAATATGTTCCTCCTCATGTCAACATATTTTATTGTTTAGGGGGAATTACACTTACTTGTTTTCTAGTACAAGTCGCTACCGGTTTTGCTATGACTTTTTACTACCGACCAACCGTTACAGAGGCTTTTTCCTCCGTTCAATATATAATGACGGAGGCCAATTTTGGTTGGTTAATCCGATCAGTTCATCGATGGTCAGCAAGTATGATGGTTCTAATGATGATCCTGCACGTATTTCGTGTGTATCTCACAGGTGGGTTTAAAAAACCCCGTGAATTAACTTGGGTCACAGGTGTGGTTTTGGCTGTATTGACTGCATCATTTGGTGTAACTGGTTATTCTTTGCCTTGGGATCAAATTGGTTATTGGGCAGTCAAAATTGTGACAGGTGTACCTGAAGCGATTCCGGTAATAGGATCCCCTTTAGTGGAATTATTACGTGGAAGTGCTAGTGTGGGCCAATCCACTTTGACTCGTTTTTATAGTTTACATACCTTTGTACTGCCTCTGCTTACCGCCGTATTTATGTTAATGCACTTTCCAATGATACGTAAGCAAGGTATTTCGGGTCCTTTATAGGGAAGGCATATCATAGAGAATTCGAATTCTCATATATCATATCGGGTAGGTTGTGGTATTTCATTGCTACAAACATGGGTTATTGTAAAATAAGACATGTCATTTGGATACTTCTCTTCAACTTCGAAGTATTTTGATACAAATAGTTGAAGTTAATTTTACGAAAGAAAATAAGGCGGATTATGGGAGTGTGTGACTTGAATTATTGATTCGGCCATGCAGATAGAGAATTGTATCTGCCACATTAGAATTCACGACCAAAGGTGTCTCCGTATCCAATCAAGACGTAAGTCCCCTAGATAGGCTGGTTCACTCGAGGAGAATATTTTCTATGATCATACCCCAATCATGTCATCCATGAGCAGGCTCCGTAAGATCCCATAGAGTATAAATGGAATAAGTCATGTGATATGATCCAATTCTATATTTATTACACTTACTTTTTATTATAGTATGGAAATGCATTCATTTTCTTTGCATCGATTTCGATCCGCAATACTATCGGAGTAAAAGAAGGGATCTAAGGAAGAACATAGGCTAAACTTTTTGATTTTTTATTAGTAACAAGTAAATACTTTGTTTGGACGTAAGAAACTTGCGATATTGAGGGGATAAACACCAACTAATCAAGAGACAATCCACAAAGCAATTGATCATGATCAAATTTGTAAGCCCACTTGGATATTGAGCATTTACGCATAAGAATAGGATAGTAGTTATAGGCGCAACTTCGGAAAAGATAATCTGATAAAGCTTTTCTCACCCTGAGTCATGGAGTCATTATATACCCTATTCTATTGTGGATCCTCCACGGTCTTATTTTTTTCATTCTTGCTCGAGCCGGATGATGAAAAATTCTCATGTCCGGTTCCTTTGGAGGATGGATCCTAAAGAATTCACCTATCCCAATAACAAAGAAACCTGACTTAAATGATCCTGTATTAAGAGCAAAATTAGCTAAAGGGATGGGGCATAATTATTACGGGGAACCCGCGTGGCCCAACGATCTTTTATACATTTTTCCAGTAGTAATTCTAGGTACTATTGCGTGTAATGTAGGTTTAGCGGTTCTCGAGCCGTCAATGATTGGTGAACCGGCGGATCCGTTTGCAACTCCTCTGGAAATATTACCCGAGTGGTACTTCTTTCCCGTATTTCAAATACTCCGTACAGTACCCAATAAGTTATTGGGTGTTCTCTTAATGGTTTCTGTGCCAACGGGCTTATTGACAGTACCCTTTCTGGAGAATGTCAATAAATTCCAAAATCCATTTCGTCGCCCAGTAGCTACGACCGTTTTTTTAATCGGTACTGCAGTAGCTCTTTGGTTAGGTATTGGAGCAACATTACCCATTGATAAATCCTTAACTTTAGGTCTTTTTTAGGGATTTTTCGAGTTGATTCATTCAACCGCGAAGTCCCCTGCATGGGTATCTAGGAAATAGTTACTTCCAAGTGAATCTTCCCTAGATACCTAAAATCTATTTTATTATGATCCATTTCGCAAAAATATAGATTGTGCCGAAGATGCAAAATTGCTTTCTTTTTTCTTTTTATTCTAACTCAAAAAAGAAGAAGAGGAAAAAATTGCAATGGATTTAAAGCAAGAACTTGTTCTTAGGCAAATCCATTGGAAGATGCTTCTCTAGAGTGTCCCATATCAGTTTTCCATCTTCCATACGAAAACTGTCAATTCGCATAAGATCTTCTTCAGTCTTACTCAAAAGGTCCAATAGTGTATGTATATTGGCCCTTTTGAGACAATTATACGTTCTAGAAGGCAATTCTAATTGATCAATAAAAATACAATTCAATGGAATTCCTTTTTTGTTTTTCTTTAGATTAGTGAATCTTTTTTGAAAGGTTAAAAGGGGTGGAGTAAACCTGTTTTTATTTTCTTCGAAACTAGCGCGCTCTTCCTCTGCGTGTAAAAAAGGAAGAAATAAATCAATCAAATTACGAGAAGCTTCATAAAGCGCTTCTTTAGGAGTTAAACTGCCATTCGTCCATATTTCTAGAAAAAGTATCTCGTGTTTTTCATTTCCATTTCCACAAGAAAAAATACTATAATTCACATTTCGAACAGGCATGGATACAGCATCTATAGGATAACTTCCATCTTGAGAGTTCTTTCTGAGTTCCGTATGATATCCGCGATCTCTCTTGATCTGTAACTCAATACAGAAATCAATGGACTCTCTCAAGTTAGCTATAGGTTGTGTCGTATCAACGATTTCTACGGAAGGCGGTAAGATTATATCTTGAGCGGTTATGTATCTAGGACCTTTGACGCAAATTGATGCGTCCCTAACTCCGTAGAGATTACTTCGCAATACAATTTCTTTCAAATTTAGTAAAATTTCTTGTATGGATTCTTCAATACCTACTATTGTAGAATATTCGTGTGGCACGTTCAAAAATTTGGCGCGTGTGATACATGTTCCTTCTATTTCGCCAAGTAAAGCTCTTCGCAAGGCAATACCGACAGTATCCGCTTGACCTTTTCTAAGCGGGGACAGAATGAAACGACCATAATAAAGACGCTTACTATCTACTCTTGATTCAACACACTTCCACTCTAGTGTTTGGGTGGATCCTGTTACCTCCTCTCGAACCATAACAGACTAGTATTATTATTTGATCATTGAATCGTTTATTTCTCTTGAAAGCGGTTTCATTTTTTTACAGACGTCTTTTTTTAGGAGGTCGACATCCATTATGCGGCATAGGTGTTACATCGCGTATACAACTTAATCGTACACCACTTTTAGCAATGGCTCGTAATGCGGCATCTCTTCCGCTACCCGCACCTTTTACCATAACTTCTGCTCGTTGCAAACCCACTGTACGAATAGCATCTACTGCTGTTCTTTGACCAGCATAGGGTGATGCTTTTCTTGAGCTTTTGAATCCACAAGTACCCGCGGAGGACCAGAAAACCACCCGACCTTGCGGATCTGTAACGGTTATAATGGTATTGTTGAAACTGGCTTGAACATGAATAACCCCTTTTGTTATTCTACGTGCACTCTTCCGTAAACTAAAACGGGCATTCCTACGCAAACCAATACGCACTTTCTTACGTGAACCTATTTTTGGTATAGCTTTTGTCATATTTTATTATCCCATAAATATGAGTTGGAAATAAAAAAAAGAAAAAAAGATACAAAGATATCCGTTTCAGGGTAAAATATATCCTTTACTTTAATTTTTTTATTTTGAATTTGGACATTTCCGTGGGTACTTTTTTTTACTTTTTAGAAAGAAAAACTCCTTTTTCGAAAGATTACCCCTGTCTTTGTTTATGCTTCGGATTGGAACAAATGACTCTAATTCGCCCACGCCTGCGAATCAGTCGACATTTTGTACAAATTTTACGAACAGAAGCTCTTATTTTCATATATGGGTATTCCTTTCTTAAACTATGAATCTATTCTTTTGGAAAAAATAAGTCTCTTCACTTTAATTTGGAAACTTGGAAGTTTTGACCCTAGAAAAACTTAATCCTTTGAATCTTTGGTATCCTTCAAATCTTCATTATCCTTCGAGTCTTCGGTACGCTTCGAATCCTTATGGGGAAGTCTATAAATTATACGCCCCTTGCTGGAATCATAACGACTTACTTCAATTTTTACCCTATCCCCCATCAGTATTCGGATAGAACTAGACCGGATCTTTCCTGAAATATAGCCCAGGATGATGGTGTCATTCTCGAGGCGAACGCGGAACATTCCGTTGGGCAGGGCTTCCGTAACTAAACCTTCGAAAGTCACTTTTGCTTCTCTCGGTTTTTTTTTTTCTGTCATTTTTTTTCTCCTATTTTTCGATTTTTATTTTCAAAATAGGAAGTTCGAGATAGAATTTGAGTACTATGGGTGGGGGCATTACCATATATAACATAAGACTTCTCCCCCAATTCTATTTAGTCGAGCTTCTCGATCTGTCATTATACCTCGAGAAGTAGAAAGAATAGCAATTCCCATTCCGCCCAAAACCTTAGGAATTCCTTGATAGTTGGCATAAATTCGTAAGCCAGGTCGGCTGATACGCTTTAAAAAGGTTCTAGTTCTATATATTCCTTTTCTAGTCTTTTTCTTTTGATGTCGCAAAGTTGAAACCAAGAAATATCTGTTACTTTCCTGATGTTTCCGAACACTTTCAATAAAACCCTCTCGTAGAAGTATTTTAACAATGTTTTCGGTAATATTTGTGGATACTACTCGAACGGTTCCTTTTTTATTCATGTCTGCGTTTCTTATAGAGGTTAGTAAATCAGCAATAGTGTCCTTGCCCATAAGACTCTAATTCTAGGTTCCTCCTAATTTTTCGATAATCAACATGTTTTCCTTTTTCTTTAAACTTTTGATTTTAAAGCATATACGTGAGACACAATCTACTAATTTTTTCTTTGATCTATATCTCGTCTACTAGTATTTATAATACTTCAGGAGCTAATGAAACTATTTTAGTAAAATTCAATTCTCTCAATTCTTCGGCAATCGCGCCAAAAACTCGAGTTCCTTTTGGATTTCCTTTTTGATCAATGATAACAGCTGCATTGTCATCATAGCGTATTATTATACCGTCTTCGCATTTGAATTCTTTACATGTACGTACAATTACAGCTCGAATTACTTCGGATCTTTCTAGAGGCATTTGGGGCACTGCGTCTTTGATTACAGCAACAATAACATCACCAATACGAGCATATCGCTGATTACCAGCGGCTCCTATGACTCGAATACACATCAATTTTCGAGCTCCACTGTTATCCGCTACATTTAAAAGGGTCTGAGGTTGAATCATATTATTTTGATTTCCATTTGTTATTTCAATGCAAAAGGATTAAAGAAATATTGTCTTTTCTGAAAGAAAAACCTGGGGTTTTTTATCTTCAATACTCCTTTTTGGGGTTCTATATCTCTAATCGAAGAAATTGACTTCGTATGGGCATTTTACTAGCAGCTATGGAGATAGCTGCTCTAGCTACAGTTTCGGATACTCCGCTCATTTCATAAAGTATTCGACCTGGTTTAACAATGGCTACCCAATATTCGGGGGATCCCTTTCCCGAGCCCATACGTGTTTCTGTGGGTCTTATTGTAACCGGTTTGTCGGGAAATATACGCACCCATATTTTTCCACCACGACGTGCATATCGTGTCATTGCTCTTCGTCCTGCTTCTATCTGTCTCGCGGTGATCCAAGCGGGTTCAAGTACTTGAAGAGCATATCTACCAAAACAAATACGATTGCCTCGGCAGGATTTGCCCTTCATTCTTCCTCTATGTTGTTTACGAAATCTAGTTCTTTTGGGGTTATAGTCGATGGTTCTTTCTTAGTTCCATCTCTACTGCAAAACTGGACATGAGAGTTTCTTCTCATCCAGCTCCTCGCGAATGAAATGAGAAAGCGTGTGAATTTCTTTATTTAATTCCATAATATTCAAAAATATTATGGATAGATACACATCAATATATAATAGAAAAAGTTAGGTTTTTTTTTATTTTGACTTTCTTAAAATGGAAAAATATATAGTCAAGAAAGAAGATCTAGAGTATATCCAAATTCAATATTTATCTAAAATGTAAGCCTTCTTTTTTTTGATCTCCTTATTTTTATTCTTATTGAATCGTGGTAAAGTATTAAGGATTTCGCGGGCGAATATTTACTCTTTCCTGTCTTATTTGTTAATTTAGAACCTTATCAAATAAAGCAATTTTTTTGGTTTGCTCCGCCATCCCACCCAATGAAGTGTTAGGATTCTTTTCAATAAAATCCTATGCAGTCATAGGTTTTGTCGTTCCCACAGCTTCTCCTTTAATGGCTAGGTTTGAATCCTGCAATGGAGCTTCAAAAAAATTGCTTTCCGAGTCAATTTTCTCAGTTTTATTAACCCGGGCTGCTCTTTTTTATTGCTTTCAATTTTTATTTGTTGTTTCAAAAGTTACGATTTCGGATTTTCTCTTTTTTTTTTATTTTATTATATTGATGCTTTATCACATTGCCTTTTTTTATGATGTAATTCATAGACCATACACATTGGAATCCTATATCTCTCTTATTCTTCTTCCTTCTATCTATCATCCCTCCTTTTATCCACATCCTTTTAGTTTTGCTTCACAGCCTAGAATCTGGTTTCTTTTGTAGAGAAAAAAATGCAGTTGCTACAACTATATGATAGATCTACTCATTTTTTATAGATGTATTTATTCACATAGTGACTGTTTCTTAGTTAGGATCTCGACAATACGAAGCAATAGGTTGGTTATTAGTTAATTTTCTATAATTACTAAAATTACTAAGTTTTTTTCTATTTTTAGTAGGGTTCAGCCAATTTTTTTTTTTCAATCTCCATTTTTGATTTTTGACCCTAAAGAAAAAACTAACGAGTCACACACTAAGCATAGCAATTATATTAAAAGATTTCTCAATTTTCATTAAATCTTATAGAAAGAGGTATAATTTCTTCTTTTTTTTAGGGATTTTTGGAAAAATAAGGTTCTTGTCTTTTTTATTCTATCACTGGGTAGAATGGGAAGGCATGGTTAGTTATTCTTCTTCTACGAATATCCAAATTTTTACACCTAATACTCCATAGATAGTTCGAATTGGATAGCAGCAATAATCAATTTTAGCGCGAATTGTTTGGAGGGGCAGTCTGCCCTTTTTGATGCATTCGGCACGTGCAATTTCTTTCCCTGCTAGACGACCTGCGATTTGGATTTTGATTCCCCTTATATCCGCTTTTTTAGTTAATTCAATGGCTTTTTTCATAGCTTTTCGGAATGAAACTCTATTTTTTAATTGGAAAGCTATATATTCCGCAAGAATATTTGGTTGTCTATAAGGTTCTTTAACCTTTTCGATAGCAATATTAAGTCTCTGGTTTACAGAATTAACTTCCTTTTGTAGATCTTTCTCTAATTCTTCGATTGCTCCCTTTTTCTTTAATAAATTGGGGAATCCAATATGGATTATGACGTGGATTGTATCTATTTCTTTTTGAATTTCTATATGTGTAATTACTTCAGAACTTGAGTCTGATTCTATTTTTCTATTTGAGCCTTTTTTCCTATTCTTTTGTATATAATTCTTGATACAATCCCGTATTTTTTTATCTTCCTGTAGACCTTCAGAATAATTTTTTGGTTGTGCGAACCAAAAGGAATGGTGATTTTGGGTTGTACCAAGTCTGAAACCGAGTGGATTTATTTTTTGTGCCATATTTTTATAGTCTATTTCTTTTTTTTTTTTTTACTGGGAATCAAATTTTCGATTCATCCAAAGATTATTTAGATTTCTTTACTATATTTAGTACAATTGTTATATGACACATGGTTTTTTTTATAGAATAACTACGTCCTCGAGCTCGAGGTCTGAATTTTTTCATAATAGTACTCCTACTGACTTCGGCTTTAGTGATGAATAAACTCGCTTTGTCGAAATCCCTATAATGAGCAGCATTTGCTGCTGCCGAATAAACCAACTTTAAGATGGGATAAGATGCTCGATAAGGCATGAGGTTCAGTATCATAACGGTTTCCTCGTAGTAACGCCAGCGAATCTCATCAAGAACTCTTTGCGCTTTGAAAACAGACATATGTATGCGTTTTTGTGCTTTGAAAACCCGTTCGAATTTAAGTAGACGATCGGTTGGAACTTTTCTTGCGAGTTTCCTTAGCCTGTTCTTCTTTTTCTTTATCCTAGGGGTATACTTTACCAATTTGAAACTTGTCATAAATAAGGTTATTACCCGCCTACCTTTATTTTATTTGAATCCTATAAATTTTGTTTATTCTGAATCTTTCTATTCTGAATTCAGTTAACGACGAGATTTAGTATCCTTTCTTGCACTTTCATAACTCGTGAAATGCCGAGTAGGCACGAATTCCCCCAATTTGCGACCTACCATAGGATTTGTTATGTAAATAGGTATATGTTCCTTTCCATTATGAATCGCGATTGTATGGCCAACCATTGCGGGTAGAATGCTAGATGCCCGGGACCACGTTACTATTATTTCTTTCTCCTCCTTCATATTTACCTTTTCGATTTTTGCCAATAAATGACGAGCTACAAAAGGATTCGTTTTTTTTCGTGTCACAGCTGATTACTCCTTTTTTCATTTTAAAGAGTGGGATCCTATGTCCACTATCTCGATCGAGGTATGTAGGTCAGAATAAATAGAATAATGATGAATGGAAAAAAGAGAAAATCCTTTAGCTGGATAAGGGGCGGATGTAGCCAAGTGGATCAAGGCAGTGGATTGTGAATCCACCATGCGCGGGTTCAATTCCCGTCGTTCGCCCATCGCATTATTGCAAATTCCAAAAATGCAATTTTCCATATTCCTAGTTACGTATTTACTTACGGCGACGAAGAATAAAACTATCACTATATTTTTTCCTTTTCCTAGTTCTTCTTCCAAGCGCAGGATAACCCCAAGGGGTTGTGGGTTTTTTTCTACCAATAGGGGCTTTCCCTTCACCGCCCCCATGGGGGTGGTCCACAGGGTTCATAACTACCCCTCTTACTACGGGGCGTTTACCTAGCCAACACTTAGATCCGGCTCTACCCAAACTTTTTTGGTTCACCCCAACATTACCCACTTGTCCGACTGTTGCTAAGCAGTTTTGGGATACCAAACGGACCTCCCCAGATGGTAATCTTAAAGTGGCCAATTTACCCTCTTTTGCAATCAGTTTCGCTACAGCACCTGCTGCTCTAGCTAATTGCCCACCCCTTCCACGTGTGATTTCTATGTTATGTATGGCCGTGCCTAAAGGCATATCGGTTGAAGTAGATTCTTCTTTTTTCTCAAAAAACCCCTTCCCAAACTGTACAAGCTTCTTCCAAAGCATACGGCTTTCTAGATGTATATGACGATCTCTAGACAGATGGATCTTATATGAATCGTATGATGAAGTACCACATGAGTGGATATATAGAAAAGGAATCCAAATCCGCCGAATCGCTCATGTTATGATCTTCTACATCCTAGGTCTCCGCGTTCCGTCATCTGGCTTATGTTCTTCATGTAGCATTCAGATCGAATGACTCTATGAAATTACGTCGATACTTCCACATATTATGGGTAACGTAGGAGACATCCCTATTTTCACCCGGGGGTCTTAATTACCACTGCTTAGCTTTCAATTCGCCTCTGACCATCAAATTAAATGTGAATAACCCGTCCTCCTCTCTTTGAAACAAGGGGCGCTTCCGGTTCTGTGCGTGCTTCAAACAATTTTGTCTTCTCCATATTACCATATCTCTAGAGTCAATAATTTTCTATGAGGAACTACTGAACTCAATCACTTGCTGCCGTTACTCAACAGTTTTCTGTTGAGGTCTATCCCGTAGAGGTAGTCAAATTGGATCAGTGATCGATTTCTAGGTTTCGTCGTAAACCTAATTGGTTACTTCCAATTACGTAAATCAATAGTTCAAACCGCACTCAAAGGTAGGGCATTTCCCATTGATATAGGAACTTTTGTACCAGAAACAATAGTATCTCCAATTATAGCCCCTCTGGGATGTAAAATATATCTCTTCTCACCATCCCCATAGTGTATGAGACAAATGTATGCATTTCGATTAGGGTCGTATTCTATGGTTACGATTCTACCAGATATGTCTTTTTGATTCCGTCGAAAATCGATTTTACGGTATAGGCGCTTATGACCTCCCCCTCTATGCCTTGCGGTAATGATTCCTCTGGCATTACGACCTTTACCACAACGGTGCCGTCCATGGATCAATTTATTTCGTGGATTGGATTTCACTTGCCTGTCTACGGTTCCCTTGCGTGTGCTCGGGATAGGTGTTTTGTATAAATGTTTCGCCGTATTATTAAGTATTCTCCTTTAGTTCGTTTCTCTATCTAGAAGTGGAATAGAATAACCCGGTTGAAGGGTAATGATCATACGTCTGTAATGCATTGTATGTCCCAGAATAGGTCCCATTCTTCTACCCTTTCCGGGTAGTCGATGGCTATTCACAGCTACTACCTTAACACCAAAGAAGAGTTCGACCCAATGCTTTATTTCTGTCTTAGTGAATCCCGATTCGACATTAAAAGTATATTGATTCTTTCCCAATAAACGAAGACTCTTTTCTGTAAATACTGCGTATTTGATTCCATCCATAAATCGACTTTCCCTCCTATGCTCTGAGTTCCAGTATCGATAAGAATTCGAGTTCTTATTGTTCTTATGTTATGGTATGAATATACCATACCAATTCGTTATGTATGGATGATGGATGAGATTCCATGGATAGAGAGCCAGTTCCAATAGACTTATGGAACGTTCCCGTTCGCGTGCATCCAGCAGGAATTGAACCCGCAAATTTACCAATTATGAGTTGGGCGCTTTAACCATTCAGCCATGGATGCTTAACAGGGATCATCGTACATCGTAAATAACCAATTTTCATATAGAAAGACATATCATAGAAAAATGAAATCGAAAATATTCGGAGATGGCAAATATTCGGATGCATGCAGTACTTTAAAATTAAAACAATTTGGCAAGCAATACCACGAGTCAAACTCGCATGCACACCTCAAACGATGCTACACTTCCAAGCAGTCTCTACTCCATATAAAGAGGGAGTTCGTGCGTCTCGTGCCATCGAGCGAAGCGGCGGGCGTCGCCTCCTGGTCTTCTCGTGCGATCCAGCGGAGAGCGAAGCGGCCTCCTAGGCTTAAACGGTGAAATTGCAAAAATCTGACCAAAAATCCACACCCAGGGTTCAAACCCTGCTTGCCAGGTCAAATGGACGACACCTGAAGGGGCTAGCCAACATGCATTTGTTTCTTTTGTGAAACACACAACATTGTGTATGGTAATATATTAATTTTTATCCTGAAACGTAAAAAAATATATGAGCCAGACCGCCGTGCCTCAACAGTGGCCCAAGCACGGCACGACGAGCAGGTCGTGCTGTGTTTGTGACGAGCTAAAATCGTGTCGTGGCTCAGCCCATTTAGACATCTATACCCGTGCGCTGAAGCATACCGAAAACCACCCAACTAACACATTCCATTGGGCTTGAGAAAGACGAACGTCCTGAAACGTAAAAAAAATAAACCTATTGATTTAGCTCCTTCTAACATGTTCAAGTTGAAACTTGACATTACATTGTTTCACGCTTTTCCTTCGCAACTATAAATTGAGAGTATAGTATAGTATTTTCGAGTATAGTATTTCTCGTTGATTTGATTCCTCATCTCTTCTCTATAGTGGAATAATAAACCCAGCCCTGCCCTGGCTTGACAGGTAGACGGAACACCCACACAATCTCGATTTGACAGATCATCGCCATCTCTTTGGGGAAAGAAATACTCAACAGAGCGGGTGGCCGGCTCTACGACCCCATTCCGGGGCACTACTGTAGAGCTCCTTGGTCCTTCCATGTTTCTTTCTTTCGCACAGAGAGACAACTGTACTGTCTATTCTATGTTATTTCTATATATATCATATTCTATATA